ATATATGATCGATTACAAATATCTATGATCTGTCTTCTCTATAAAGGACCTGAAATACCTTGCTTACGTATCATTGGAAAATGCATTAACATAAATACGGCAGTAAGAAGAGGTAATACAAAAGTGTGTAAACTATAAAAACGGGTCAAAGTAGATTGACCCACACTAGCACTTCCACGCAATAACTCTACTAAAGGTGATCCTATTACGGGAATAGCTTCAGGTACGCCTGTCACGATTTTTACTGCCCAATAACCGATTTGGTCCCGGGGTAAGGAATAACCAGTTACACCAAACGATGCAGTCAATACAGCCAGAACCACACCCGTAACCCAAGTCAATTCGCGAGGTTTTTTAAATCCGCCCGTGAGATACACACGAAATACGTGTAGGATCATCATTAGGACCATCATACTTGCTGACCATCGATGAACTGATCGGATTAACCAACCAAAGTTGACTTCAGTCATTATGTATTGAACAGAGGCAAAAGCCTCCGTAACGGTCGGACGATAGTAAAAAGTCATAGCAAAACCCGTAGCTACTTGTACTAAAAAACAAGTAAGTGTGATCCCTCCTAGACAATAAAATATATTGACATGAGGAGGAACATATTTACTAGTTATATCATCTGCAATCGCCTGAATCTCGAGACGCTCCTCGAACCAATCATATACTTTATTGAGATAGGTAAACCAAGGGGACTCCCCCTCTGAGAACCGTATATGAGAATTTAATCTCGTACGGCTCAAGCAGAAACACCCAAATACTGATTACAATGGATATGTAATAGAAAATTTGAAATTTCTTATTTATCCACTTGATTCAATCGTCTCTGAAGATACGAAGGAACCAAAATCCGAACTCTCTTCTTTGTTGTGATGAGAATGCCAAAATATCAAGTTAGCTCATCTGTCTTTATGTTGATCGTTACAGGCCTCTTGAATCTTCTATTCCCCTATTTATTTGTTATTTGATTTGTTGTTTTTGTTTGTGCGTAATGCAGATTGACTATTGTTTACTATTTTTTTTTTTGATAGGAATTCTCTTGTTGAGACCCTATGAATCGATTGAAACCTCAGATTCATACTAGAACCACGATGATTCAATAAAACCCAAAAACTAAGACCAAGGGTTCTATGAGTAAGAACTATTTGATCATCACTTATTCATAGATGTAATGACTAAAAATCCAGAGAAAGATTTGTCCTTCGGTCAAAATAAGCATGATTCTAAAGGAAGAAAAATCGTTCAATTTATCAAATACCTCTTTGTTTGAAAATTTTTTGAAGTCCAGTCACGAGGTCTGAATAGTAGGTATGAATCATAGTTCAAATATTTCTTGATCTATTCCATATATTCCGTGCTCCAGATACTAGGATGAATATCCGACGAGGCAGAACCATCTCTGTCGAGATGACAGACCTATTCTCTGTACTATCAATAGGATCAATTATAACAAGTCGCACACTCATATTCCGGAAATACCGAAACAACGGAATTCCACGGTCAAACTACCAGAATGGACTATAAATCTGAGTCCTAAGTGATTCATTTTTGATTGAAAAGCTAGGGCTTCTGGTTCTTATGGACCTAATTCATTGAAATTCCATCCAGTAAAACGGAAGAATTATAAATCTCTAAAATAATAGATAGGAATATCGCAAATAGAGCCATTGCGACACCCATAAATGGGGTGGTTCCCCACCCAGGAGCCACTTTACCATATTCTGAATTCAATGGTTTCAATAAATCCCCTGTAATAGTTCGTCTTGGCCCAGATCTAGCACTACCCTCAACGGTTTGTGTAGCCATAAATACTATTGCATTGGTTGAGATCTGTTGACTTTGTATACTATTCCGTTGTAAATAAACGATCTTATCGTAGCATAGATCCATCGTGGTCTTGAAATTCTCTAATAATGGAAACAGCAACCTTAGTCGCCATCTCCATATCTGGTTCACTTGTAAGCTTTACAGGGTACGCCTTATATACCGCTTTTGGGCAACCCTCTCAACAACTAAGAGATCCATTCGAGGAACACGGAGACTAATTGAAGTAATGAGTCCCCCATATGGGGGACTCATTACTTCAATTAAGATAATGAAAAATCATTTCATCTTTTTAGTCGGGACCTTAGGCGGTTCTCGAAAAAATATAGCGAAAAAGATTATCCCTAAAGTCGAGACTAAGAGGAATGTATAAACCAATGCTTCCATAGATTCGATCGTTGTTTACAATTATAGCTTCCACACCTGTTCATTTAGGATTATTTCCCAGATAAAGAAAGGACAAGAGCAAAGAAAGGCGATGATTCAAATCAATATTTCTACGGTACCTTATGTCAAATCAAAAAAATCAAATATAGAGGCGAAAGATACCGGAGCAATGTTGTATCAGACTACCTGTCTCCTTGTAGTTGGATCTCCAAGTTTTTGGAATGCTCCAAACTCCACTTGAGCATCCAAATCTGGGTCAATCCCAGCAAAAACATCTCTGAACAAGGTTCGAGCGCCATGCCAAATGTGTCCGAAAAAGAAGAGCAAAGCAAACGTAGCATGTCCAAAAGTGAACCAACCCCTTGGACTGCTCCGAAAAACACCATCGGATTTCAAAGTAGCACGATCTAATTCAAAAATTTCACCCAATTGGGCACGTCTAGCATATTTTTTCACAGTAGCAGGATCGCTATAGCTGACTCCATTGAGTTCGCCACCATAGAACTCAACAGTTACACCCACTTGTTCGACACTATACTTCGATTCTGCCCTTCTAAAAGGAACATCGGCTCTCACAATTCCGTCTCCGTCCACCAAAACTACTGGAAATGTTTCAAAAAAAGTAGGCATACGGCGTACAAAAAGTTCATGCCCTTCTTTATCTCTAAAGATAGGGTGTCCTAACCATCCAACAGCTATCCCATCCCCGTTGTCCATTGAGCCTGCCCGGAATAATCCACCTTTCGCCGGATTATTACCGATGTAATCATAAAAAGCTAATTTTTCGGGAATTTTAGACCAAGCTTCCGATAAACTCAGATTTTCGGCTAGACTGGCGCCAACTCTTCGATATATTTCTTGCTGGAAGTATCCCTGATCCCACTGATAACGAGTGGGACCAAATAATTCGATCGGGGTAGTTGCTGAACCATACCACATAGTTCCAGCAACAACGAAAGCTGCAAAAAAGACAGCAGCGATACTACTGGAAAGGACAGTTTCAATATTGCCCATACGTAATCCTTTGTATAGACGTTGGGGTGGGCGGACACTAAGATGGAATAGACCTGCTAATATACCCAATGTACCTGCTGCAATATGATGAGAGGCTATTCCTCCCGGAACAAAGGGATCAAAACCTTCTGCACCCCACGCTGGATTTACAGATTGTACTTTTCCGGTTAGGCCATAAGGATCGGATACCCATATTCCAGGACCATACAAGCCTGTTACATGAAATGCGCCAAACCCAAAGCAAGCCACCCCTGAGAGAAATAAATGAATTCCAAAAATCTTGGGCAAATCCAAAGAGGGTTTTCCCGTACGTTCATCACAGAATATTTCTAGGTCCCAATACACCCAATGCCAGATAGCTGCTAAGAAGCACAAGCCAGAAAACACAATATGTGCCCCGGCCACACCTTCGTAACTCCAAATACCCGGATTCGTTATAGTTCCTCCTGTAATACTCCAACCGCCCCATGAATTGTTTATTCCTAAACGAGTCATGAAGGGTATAACGAACATACCCTGTCTCCACATTGGATCAAGAACGGGGTCAGAAGGATCAAAAACTGCTAATTCGTATAGAGCCATCGAACCGGCCCAACCGGAAACTAGAGCTGTATGCATTATATGGACAGAAAGCAGCCGACCGGGATCATTCAATACGACGGTATGAACACGATACCAAGGCAAACCCATGGAAATACCCCTTTCTCAAAGAAAAAATAGATACTATGTAACTTTATCACATTGGAAATAACTATGCTATGGACCTCACCCTTTCATTGGATTATCTCGAAACAAGGGTTAATATTTATTCTGTTCCGTTAGTAATAATTGAACAATTCTGTTCGTGGGAACAAAGAGAAGCAGATCTATTCTATACCCAATAAGTACCAATACGCAATGGGGGGATTAATCCTATTTTTTGTGAGCGAATGTATAGATACTTGTTTCTCATTCGAACGATCCGTTCGTAAGAATTTTCCTTTATTCCGTCTTCCTCTATGAATCTTCCAATCTATCGATAAAATACGATAAACGACAATATTATGAAGACAATAAACCATTGTTTGTTACGTTTCCACATCAAAGTGAAATAGAATACTTAATTTTTCTTTCATTTAATGCCCATTGGTGTTCCAAAAGTACCTTTTCGGAGTCCTGGAGAGGAAGATGCAGTTTGGGTTGACGTATAGTGTGACTTGTCAGACATATTGGGTCATATGGGATTTCCCCGTTCTCTCCCCCGATCGAGATATCCTCTGTTTCGCCCAAGAAAGATTGATTGAACCGTCAATAATTCGAAGCGTGAAGTGCAATTAGATCAATTTATTTGGTTGGAGGATCAATATTCTCAATTAAAAGAATTTATGGTTGGCTTGGACCAATAAAATGAAGTATACAGGCTCCGTTCAGAAAATACCAAGGTAATCCATGTATGATTACCACCCTATCAGAAATGATTCCTTTATACCATATGAGTGATCTCAAATTGCCAATTAATGGAATAATATGATGAATACATCGAATATTTTGTGGAAGGCATGAAAATGAAACAAATTGAAAAAAAAAAAGAAGTCATAGCAAAAAGAAGTGGTACTGGGATCATTTGTCCTATATGTGCAAATCGAATTCGGGCAGATCTTTACCCGGAGTAGAGCATAAACCTAAAAGAGTGGAAGAGGCCCATTCGGGAACAAGAAAATTACATCGTGATTTAGATCTCGATGAAACAATACATCAATGAGGGGTTAGCTCGATAAGTTCAGTGAATTCTTTTTTGATTTTATAGGGAAGCAAGTCAAAACTCATGTTTCTTAAAAAATGGAAGAAAAAGCCCGCTACGAAAAAAGAAATAGGGCTGGAATCGACAATTTCTTTTTTTTTATTTTCTCAATTTTGATTTTTTGAACCGTATGCACCCAAAGGTGCGTGTACGGTTCCTAAGGAATAGAATTTTGTCCTAATCAACCGACTTCATCGAGAAAGATTACTTTTTTTAGGCCAAGAAGTTGATAGCGAGATCTCGAATCAACTTGTTGGTCTCATGGTATATCTCAGTATAGAGGATGATACCAGGGATCTGTATTTGTTTATAAATTCTCCCGGCGGATGGGTAATCCCAGGAATAGCTATTTATGATACTATGCAATTTGTGCCACCAGATGTGCATACAATATGCATGGGATTAGCCGCTTCAATGGGATCTTTCATCCTGGTTGGAGGAGAAATTACCAAACGTCTAGCATTCCCTCACGCTTGGCGCCAATGAGTTTTTTTATTTGAGAGAAAAAAAGACTATGCCTTCGTCATATGGAATATGAATAAAATAATAATAATATTAAGTAATAATAGCATGGCATTTCAAGTTCGATATGAGCAAACTATTATTATTTTTTCATAATATGAGATTATGTATCGAGATAGTAGTATGAAAGAAAGGTTATTTCCGACTTGATCTTATGTATCGGGGTCCATTTCAGCGTCACAAACCTTTTTGCTTCCACATCAGAAGTCTCTTTCCAATATTTATGTTATGAAAGAGTGTGAAAATCAAAAAAAAAAAAAGATCATTTTTTACTTATTTTTATTTGATCGGATCAGAAAGAAACTTTGGGATTGCTGAATCACAGACGAGATAAATATATAAAGCAACGGAACCATCATAGTATTTTTTGATTACTCCGAAAGGAAGGATGGTAAATGGATCATTCAACGATCTGGGTCTGATAGATTCGACTTGTCTCTTTCTTCGATGAAAAAAGAGAAAAAAAAATTCCATTACAGAGCCGTATGCACAAAAGATGCCTGTACGGTTGTTCAATTCTATCTTTTTCTCCCTGCTTGTTATTCTTTATCCCTTCCCTTCGCCCAATCATGCGAGATAGAGGAATCGTTCATTATGTTATATCATCAGGGTTATGATCCATCAACCTGCTAGTTCTTTTTATGAGGCACCCACAGGAGAATTTATCCTGGAAGCGGAAGAACTACTGAAACTCCGCGAAACCCTCACAAGGGTTTATGTACAAAGAACGGGCAATCCTTTATGGGTTGTATCCGAAGACATGGAAAGGGATGTTTTTATGTCAGCAACAGAAGCCCAAGATTATGGCATTGTTGATCTTGTAGCGATCGAAAATACCGGGGATTTCGCATAAATCTTTGATTCCATTTCGAATCATAATTTGAATGAACCCTTATTTGATCTTTTATCTTCTTACCTGGGTAAAATATGAAATGGAAGTAATTCATAATCATCCGGTTAGGATCGATCTAAACCAGCCCATTCTGTATATGATTCAGCATGCCAACTATTAAACAACTTATTAGAAACACAAGACAGCCAATCAGAAATGTCACGAAATCCCCCGCTCTTCGAGGATGTCCTCAGCGTCGAGGAACATGTACTAGGGTGTATGTGCGACTCGTTCAGATCATGAGCTAGAACAAATGAGACGATTTTTACAGTATCAATGACTCGTACCAATGAATAGAATGGAAGAACTCCATTCACTATCGAAAAATAAAGATCTCTCGTATACCTCTATTTGTATGGAATTTATGGTTTCCATTGGTGCAAATCCAATCACCTCGATTTGAGATGAAAAGCAATTCCCATTGGTAGCAAATGGTTATCCATTAAGCGGGGGAATGATATTTAAGAAGCAGAAAGATTATGCTCCTACTCTTGCAAGAACGGACTAACAGGGTCAGCTACCTATTCAACCTTCATAATTAAATGCCGTCACTGTATGGATAGATCCCATTGAAAAAAGACCTATTACTCGATAATTCATCGGTAGAGCCAAAGAGCGTGAACTGTACAAGTTACCAATAACATTGATTAAATGAGGAAAGGGGCTCCGGTGTATAGAGAGGACCTCGCCGTTTAAGAAGTAACCATAGAAACGATGGAAGCCACTATTTGTCCATTTACGATTTATTTTATACCTAATATTGGTACAATTTCTTTTTTTTTTGAGGTGAAATGCCTGGAAGAAATAAAAAAATCGTGGTTGGGAAGGTTATAGTAGCAAAAGCCATTGGAATTTGTATTTTAATTTTATACATCGGAAGAATCCGTTTTGTTATTAATAAACCAGGAGAGGGGAAAAGAATGACTGAAAGAAAAGAAATCAATTAGTTATTCATCCAAGTTTCTTTTGATTCAATGACCAGAGTTAGACGAAGATATATAGCTCGGAGACGTAGAACAAAAATTCGTTTATTTGCAGCAACCTTTCGAGGGGCTCATTCAAGACTTACTCGAACTACTACTCAACAGAAAATGAGAGCTTTGGTTTCCACTCATCGGGATAGAGGCAGGCGAAAGAGAAGTTTTCGTCGTTTGTGGATCACTCGGATAAATGCAGTAACTCGTGAGAATAGGGGATCCCATAGTTATAGTCGATTGATACTTGATCTGTACAAGAGGCAGTTGCTTCTTAATCGTAAAATACCTGCACAAATAGCCATATCAAATAGGAATTGTCTTGACACGATTTCCAATGCGATCATCAAATAAGGAGATTGGAAGGAATTCACTGGAATACTTTAAACGGAGTTCCCCGGAGAATGAACTCCGGGAGGGTATAGTAGAAATTCGTATGATAAGATAAGTAGTAGGAATGAACGAACACGTTTCAATAAAAAAAAAAAAAAGATTTATTCTTCCCCCATTCTTTTTTTATTATTACATTACGGCGCGACAATCTCTCGGCTTTTTCGAACAAAACTTCAATCTGAGTTCGAATTAGAGTTTTGATTCGATTGAGGAATAGGCTTATTTATTTCTGGTTCTAGGACCAGTAGTTCTAGGGATCGACCCGGTTCTCTCAAACTGTTTCTCATTATTAAGAAAAGGTAACGAAGATAAAATACGAGCTTGTTTTATAGCAATAGTAATTAATCGTTGTTGTTTCAAGGTTAATCTATTCACTCGTCTAGATAATATTTTTCCTTGTTCACTAATAAATTGATTAATTAAACTCATGTTTCTATAATCAATTCGATCCCCCGATCCAATTGGGGGCAAACGCCTATGAAAAGATCGCTTGGATTTATGAAAGGGCCGCTTGGATTTATCCATGGTTTATTTCTTATTTCTAAAATCCTATTTCTTCATTCATTTCGGATCCGACCAAAATAGGACTGGATTTGTATATATTATATATGTATATGTAATTTCTTCCTCTTCCTTGGAAGAGTGGCACACGCGTTCCATTCGATTTATTTCTTTATCTCCCCATGAATCGTATGTTTGTAACAATAAGGGCAGAATTTTTTCAAGTCCAATTGACTAGGTGTATTGTGTCGATTCTTTTGAGTAATATATCTGGAAATGCCCCGCGATTCTTTATTCAAACCATTTCGGACACAACTGGTACATTCCAAAATAACTACTACTCTGACATCTTTACCCTTAGCCATGAACCTCCTTTGGATTTTGAATTCACTCAATTCTTCTATTTTCGATTCGAACCGAAGCGAAGAAGAAAGGAATGAAAAATAAATAGACGAGAAGTTGCTAACTCGAAATCCAATTCAATTATGAAAGATTTCGTTGCAATCAATAGAGTAATCAAATTATTAAGTAATACAAATATTTCTAACTATCAATTATTCCCAATCCCAGTATTTCATTTAGTATCTTGTATGATCTTGAACAGCCTGCCCTCGACCCACATTTCCATTTCTGTTCTCCCTATATTAACCCGAACCCGAGTTTCGATGAGATTCAATCCACTTTTATTCTTTACTCTTTCTTTCCTATCCTAAAGAACTGAAAAAAAGGGGGGGGTTAGTCGCAGAGAATTTATTGTATCTCTAATCTTCTTGATCCCTTCCCATGTCAATAACTAGAATGAAAAAAAGGGGAATGTCAACGCATCTGGGAATAAACGATTGATCTCTATCAATAGACCCGCCAAAGACCCGAACCATAGAGTAGTTAGCACAGGTGCCGTGGAGAGATATGTTTTTATATCTCGCATTGAAAATCCTCCTTCTTTTTCTTTAACTTTATTGACTTTATTGTATATTGTAATACATATATGATCAGATGCATATGTAGTTAAAGATCATTTGTACGGGGAATCTCTAACCAAAATGGATATATACAACGATCCGGTAGATGAAATCTACCTGTCCCTAAAACAGAAAAAGATGAACCCTCCTTCCTGAGCACTACTGATAAATATTCATTCCTTTATACGTTTATACGTTAGGTATGTATATAATTCTTTATGAGAATGAAACCAAAAAACCAAAAAGAAGAAATGGCAAAAGAAATTCTATTTAGATAGAGGAAATTAGGATGTGGAAAACAAAACATGGATTCCCTACAATGGCACTGTACAACAAATGAAAGGGATGTAGCGCAGCTTGGTAGCGCGTTTGTTTTGGGTACAAAATGTCACGGGTTCAAATCCTGTCATCCCTACTTATCACTTCTCCTATGGACAGTAACGAGGGGTCAATTGAGATCGATTAAAATTGGACACAATCTACCATTTTATGATACTATACATACAAGATGTATTGGGGGTACAAAAAGAATCCTTTTCTTGACATCCGTATCTCCCATCATAATAAAGCGCTCTTAGTTCAGTTCGGTAGAACGTGGGTCTCCAAAACCCGATGTCGTAGGTTCAAATCCTACAGAGCGTGATTCTGTTCTTTTAATGTTGAATCACAATAAAATAACTTCACTAACTTGAACTGCAACCTGAATTTGACCTCCTGGAGATTAAGGAGGAGGTCAATTAAA